TAAGGATTCGAGTCGTGATTAATTATTTGATATTTCAGTATGTATACGTACGTATACAGGGTCATCTTTTCTGTAGTTTCGATAGAAGGATTCGATTCCTCTACCAATGCAGTCAACTCCATTTGTTAGAACAGCTTCCATTGAGTCTCTGCACCTATCCTTTTTTGATTCTCGCTTTCTGAACCCTTGTTTTTTGAACACAGGATTTGGCTCAGGATTGCCCATTTTTAATTCCAGGGTTTCTCTGAATTTGGAAGTTACCACTTAGTAGGTTTCCATACCAAGGCTCAATCCAATCAAGTCCGTAGCGTCTACCAATTTCGCCATATCCCCCTTATGAGGCCGAGATCTCATTGTGATCCCCCCTCTTATGTTGGAACCCTTGAATTCATTAGATACCGATTCCTATATCGAAAAAGTGTCTGCTCCTATTTCTTACCCATCTTCTTTCATCTCTATCGGTGGGCCAGTATTTGGTCCAATCGGAAATGATTCTATCATTGATGTATCTGCAATTCAATATGGATGGATATATCCCACATATACATGTCTCTCTCCCTCTCATTTTTCCCGCGCGATTGGGAATACTGGAACGGTCGATATTCATTCTTCTTTTTTTTTCGTCCTATCTCCTCCCTTTCCGAATGAAACCAGAGGAATGTCTCATTATGATCTGAATTGCATTCTTATCTTATCCTTTCCTTAGGACCGATCCGCTCTAATCTAATAGAATTTAGAATTAATAGAATCTGCTATAACTAATATGGATATAGTTATATATAATTATTTCAAATGTAATATTTTGCATTTAAAGAAAAAAAATTCGAAATCAAAGAAATAGAAATTTCTAATAATAAAATTTCTAATCTAATAATAATAGAAAATATAATAAGAATTAATAGAATGATAATATAAATCACTCGAATTTTCAATAAAAATTCTATATAGTTAGAGTTATATTCTAATATATAAGAATATTCTTATGATATTAATTAATCATTTTTAATGGAATAGAATTCGATTCTTCATTCTATTAATATTAATTATTATATAGTTAAGATTCCGGTAGTTTACCGAATTCCTATGCACTATTTCTGTTATGTGAGCCCGCTTAGCTCAGAGGTTAGAGCATCGCATTTGTAATGCGATGGTCATCGGTTCGATTCCGATAGCCGGCTTTTCTCTATTTGTCCGATTTTTTCCATGATTGATAATGTCTCCTTGAGATCAAGGAATATTGAAAAGACTCCTCCCTTTTTTCTTTTACAAATGTCGGGTCACCGATCTATTATGTCGTGGGAACTTACAACTATGAATAAAAAACTGATTGGAGCAGTGAAATCTCTACAGAACAAATCAAGAAAAGGATCCTTAACTTCCTATATATACAAAATAATCCGGATATTGATACAATTCATCATTCTTCTTTGTAGTACTTCAGTAGATTTCTCTTCGTTTATCGTTTAGTTCAGTCTGACTTAGGTTTATTCTGTAAAATGAAATTTCAATAAAATAAATAAAAAAATAAGGGGGGGAGTCTTTATGTCTCGTTACCGAGGGCCTCGTTTCAAAAAAATACGTCGTCTGGGAGCTTTACCGGGACTAACTAGTAAAAGACCTAGACCGGGAAGTGATCTTAGAAACCAATCGCGTTCCGGGAAAAGATCTCAATATCGTATTCGTCTAGAAGAAAAACAAAAATTGCGTTTTCATTATGGTCTGACAGAGCGACAATTGCTTAGATATGTTCGTATAGCTGGAAAAGCCAAAGGGTCAACAGGGCAGGTTTTACTACAACTACTTGAGATGCGTTTGGATAACATCCTTTTTCGATTGGGTATGGCTTCGACCATTCCCGGAGCCAGGCAATTAGTTAACCATAGACATATTTTAGTTAATGGTCGTATAGTAAATATCCCAAGTTATCGCTGCAAACCCCGAGATATTATTACTACGAGAGATGAACAAAGATCCAGAGCTTTGATTCAAAATTCTATTGATTCATCCCCCCACGAGGAATTGGCAAAACATTTGACTTTTCACTCATCCCAATATAAAGGATTAGTAAATCAAATAATAGATAGTAAATGGATCGGTTTGAAAATCAATGAGTTGCTAGTCGTAGAATATTATTCTCGTCAGACCTGAACCTAACTAAAATAACAAAGCTTCGGGCAATTTTGCCCCCCCTTTTTCGCCAAAGTCAAGTAAATAAGGGGTTTGATCCGGATTTTTCTCCCACTCACGTATCACAAATGGATCAGCAGTGAGATTTTCATTCTTTTCCACTCTTTCCGGCATTTTCCATACCACAGTAATTAGGAAGAATCTCTATCAAATAAAGGTCTTACTGTTGGAATAATGGTATCAATTGTTATTTGATACATTGCGGTTGGTAACGTTGGTGAATTAGGTGAAGGTACGGAAAGAGAGGGATTCGAACCCTCGGTAAACAAAAGTCTACATAGCAGTTCCAATGCTACGCCTTGAACCACTCGGCCATCTCTCCTACATAATCTTATGATTATGACCCAGAAACCGAGTGAATAGCGAGTCATTCATATTATTGCAATACAGGTACGACCGATCAATTAAATTCTAAATAGAAAACTTTTCGTCAAAGAAAGATCTTCCGTAGGCTCGAGGGATACAAAAAAACTTCTCGAGTTCTCAGAATCCGTAGGAAAAATTCCTTGATTCCTCAACTTCGATAAAATAGTAATAATTGGTATACTACTCAATTTGAATGAAATCCAATCGGATTCAAATATTTCCTATCTATCCCTGTCCAAAAGGGACAATTTGAGTGGAAGGTCCACATCCTTTTTTTTTAGAATGAGTCTGTTTGTTTTTATGTGATTTCGTACTGTACAATTCCTTTGTTTGTGGGATCATTTTCCCTCGAGGGGGAATGAGAAGAATTATCGAATGGACTGTTAACTATGCCTAGATCTCGGATAAATGGAAATTTTATTGATAAGACCTCTTCAATTGTAGCCAATATCTTATTACGAATAATTCCGACAACTTCAGGAGAAAAGGAGGCATTTACCTATTACAGAGATGGTGCGATTTGATTCTTTTTTTTTTTTATTTATTTACCGCCCTCAGTCTTATGAGAAAGAGACATGATTCGGGATACAAAGAAAAAAGATTCTTGAAATAAACCTACGCTTGATGAAGGTGAAGTTAGTTTGGAGATAGAACAATTCCTTCTGTCGTGTATCCCCGATTGATGCAGCCTCAGATGCTTCAATTGTCGATTCTAGTATTGAGCGAAAGGTTAACCTATAGGTTCTGTATTGCAGGTCAATACTACTTCACTAGTACCAATAGGCCGCATAGGGGAAGAAGCACTACACCTAGGAATCAACAACACGAAAACTTTGTTATAAATTACTCCTTTTCCTTATCGGGATCGGGACTAACAAGAATGGTTGGGACAACAAACATCCATCTCGTTCGTACTTTGGATACCCGTATAACCATCGAAGATCGTTGAAGTGACTAATTCCTGGAAATAGGGGGCGTTGAGGACAAAGAAATTGTTGGAGTTACCATTTCTATCTAGCACCAACACGCTTGGTGTTAAGAAAAGACAGACCTCTTGCAGGAAGGATGGCTAGAGATTTCTTGTAAAAACACCAGCCCCTGTCAGTTCATAATAAAAATATTTCAATCTTTTTTGATTCCATGGATTATTTCCCTTATTACTATGCACAGAAGGGAGGAGCCGTATGAGATGAAAATCTCACGTACGGTTCTGGAACGGAGATTCTTTGAATAGAATGAACGACCGTAACGGATGTCGGCTCAATCCGAAGGAAATTATGCGGAAGCTTTACAAAATTATTATGAAGCTACGCGACCAGAAATTGATCCCTATGATCGAAGTTATATACTCTATAACATAGGCCTTATCCACACAAGCAACGGAGAACATACGAAGGCTTTGGAATATTATTTCCGGGCACTCGAACGAAACCCATTCTTACCACAAGCTTTTAATAATATGGCTGTGATCTGTCATTACGTGCGACTATCTCCACTATAGAAAGAAGGAAAGAAAGATCAAATCTTCTAGTAAATACTAGAAACAAAATAGGCTTTCTACATATGCATCGTTCAAAGCAACGATTTTTATCAGCTGTAGCAAAGAAAGAGACTTCATACGAGCCGAAATATGAAGAAATAGGTATGGCCTATATACTAGATTCTATGGATAAAGGATCTAATTGATGGAGGAAGCACCGTAAAGATCAATTAGCGAGGTTTGGGGGCCGATACAATAAGAACTGCTTACTTATGTCATGATATGAGATAAAAGTTAGGAATCAACTTATGTAATAGAGTCGATCTACTAAGGTATTGAGCAGCGGTGTAGCATCAGATCCCAAAGATAGTAAGTCCTTTCTTTCTTCTGGAGGAAAGTCCTTTTCAAAGATTCTATATGACTTTCTATATGAAACCGAGATAGTTACCTTTCAGAAAATTCTAACGATAGGGGTAGATACCTATGTTCTTCTGAAGGTGGGAGAAAAGATAAAACTGATTATTGATCAAAATTAGAGTTTGAAACTCATGTAATTAACCTCTTCTGGTTAACCCGAGAAAAAAAAAATGGGATAGATTTACGAGAAATCTTATTCAGTTAGATATGGTAGATTAAGATGGGACACCAAAAGAATTGATTGCTGAGCCGTATGAGGTAGGAAACTCTCAAGTACGGTTCTAAGGGAAGGAATTGACCCACCTATTCCGGCCGGGGAGAACAGGCCATTCGACAGGGAGATTCTGAAATTGCGGAGGCTTGGTCCGATCAAGCTGCTGAATATTGGAAACAAGCTATAGCGCTTACTCCAGGTAATTATATTGAAGCACATAATTGGTTGAAGATCACAAGGCGGTTCGAATAAGAACACTCTCTTTTTTAATTCATTAACTCTCTTTTTTAATTCATTATAATATTGGATCCATCAATCAAATAAAATAGATCGTTC